TTTAAACCTATTTTTAAGAAACTCCAAAAAAAAATAGGAAAATTGAAAAAATTGAAAAAGAAGTATTTTGGAGTTCTAAAAGTTTTAAAAGAAAGAACAAAATTATTTCTAAATATCATAAAAAAACCAAAAAAATGGATTATCAAAGGAATTCTTTTTTTTAAAAAAATAAAAAAAAAATTATCAAAAGTAAATCCAATTCTATTATTTCGACTGGGAGAAATAAATAAATTAAACGAAACTAAAAAAGAAAAAGATTCTATAACCCATAATCAGATAATTCATGAATATGAATCCTTTCGTCGAATTCGATCTACAGATTGGACAAATTATTTACTGACTGAAAAAAAAATGAAGGATCTGAGTAATAGAACAAGCACAATTAGAAATCAAATAGAAAGAATTACAAAAGAGAAAAAAAAAGTGATTCCAGCAAAAAATGTTAGTCCTAATAAGACAAGTTATAATGCTAAAAGATTCGAACCACAAACAAATATTTGGCAAAGATTAAAAAGAAGAAATGCTCGATTAATCCGTAAATCACATTATTTTATAAAATTTTTCATTGAAAAGATATACATCGATATGCTTTTATCTATGCTTAATATTCCCATAATTAATATACAACTTTTTCTTGAATCAACAAAAAAAAATTTTTATAAATCCATTTATAAAAATAAAACAAATCAAGAAAGAATCAATAAAACAAATCAAAATCCAATTCACTTTATTTCGACTATAAAAAAGTCACTTTATCATATTAGTAATAATAATTCACAGAATTTTTTCGACTTATCCTCCTTGTCACAAGCCTATGTATTTTACAAATTATCACAAACCCAAATTCTTAACTTGTATAAGTTAAGATCGATTCTTCAATATCGCGGAACGCCTTTTTTTCTTAAGACTTCAATAAAAGATTATTTTGGAACACAAAGAATAATTCATGCTGAATTAAGACATAATAAACTTCCGAATTCTGGAATACATCAATGGAAAAACTGGTTAAGAAATCATTATCAATACGATTTATCTCAGATTAGATGGTCTAAATTAATAGCACAAAACGGGCGAAATAGAATCAATCAATGGCATCCAAATCACAATCAAGATTTAAACAAAGAGGATTCATATGAAAAAGACCAATTAATTCATATTCATTACAAAAAAAAAAATGATTACGAAGTATATTCATTACTAAATCAAAAAGATAATTTTCAAAAATACTATAAATATAATCTTTTATCTTATAAATTTTTAAATTATGAAAATAAGGGAGACTCCTATATTTATGTATCGCCATTCCAAGCAAATAAGAATCAAGATAATTCTTATAATTACAACATATATAAAGACAAATTATATGATATACTATGGGATATCCCTATCAATAATTATCTAGAAAAAAATGGTATTATGTATATGGAAAGAAATCCGGATAGAAAATATTTTGATTGGAAAATTATCAATTTTTGTCTTCGAAATAAAATCGATATTGAGGACTGGATCAAGATCAATACTAATAGTAATAAAAATACTAAGACCGGGACTGTTAATTTTAATTATCAAATAATTGATAAAATTGATAAAAAAGATCTTTTTTATCTTACAATTCATCAAGATCAAGAAATCAATTCACCCAATCAAAAAAAAATCTTTTTTGATTGGATGGGAATGAATGAAGAAATACTAAGTCGTCCCATATCGAATATGGAACTTTGGTTCTTCCCAGACTTTGTACTTCTTTATAATGCATATAAAATGAAACCGTGGTTTATACCAAGCAAATTACTTTTTTTAAATTTGAATATAAATGAAAATAAAAATATCAATAGAAAGCAAAAAGGGGTTAGACCATCAAATGAAAAAAAATCTTTTGAATTAAAGAATAAAAATCAAAAAGAATCCGCAGGCCAAAGAGATCTTAGATCAAATGCACAAAACCAAGGAAATCTTGTATCTGCTCTTTCAACTCAACAAAAAGATATTGAAGAAGATTATTCGGAATCAGACATGAAAAAACGTAAAAAGAAAAAACAATACAAGAGCAATACGGAAGCAGAACTAGATTTCTTTCTGAAAAAATATTTACTTTTTCAATTGAGATGGGATGATGCTTTGAATCAAAGAATGATCAATAATATAAAAGTATATTGTCTCCTGCTTAGACTGAGAAATTCAAGAAAAATGACTATATCCTCTATTCAGAGTAAGGAAATAAATCTGGATATAATGCTAATTCAGAAGAATTTAACTCTTACGGAATTGATGAAAAGGGGGGTATTAATTATCGAACCCCTTCGTCTATCTGTAAAAAATGACGGACAGTTTATTATGTATCAAACTATAGGTATTTCATTAGTTCATAATAGTAGGCATCAAACTAATCAAAGATACCGAGAGCAAAGATATATTGATAAGAAGGATTTTGATGAATCCATTCCAAGGGATCATCAAAAGATAATTGGAAATAGAGACAAAAATCATTATGATTTGCTTG